AAACAAGAATAAAAGAAGAAAGGCAGTGATTCAAATCAAGAGTTCTCTGGTACCCTCCTATTATGCAACCCCCCCAAAAAAAAAGAAGCGAAAGATCTTCGAGTAATGTTGTATCATACTACTTGTCTTCTTGTAGTCGGATCTCCAATTTTTTGGAATGCTCCAAATTCCACTTGAGCATCCAAATCTGGGTCAATACCAGCAAAAACATCTCTGAACAAGGTTCTAGAACCATGCCAAATGTGTCCGAAGAAGAACAGCAGAGCAAACGAAGCATGTCCAAAAGTGAACCAACCTCTTGGGCTGCTACGAAAAACCCCATCGGATTTCAAAGTAGCACGATCTAATTCAAAAATTTCACCCAATTGAGCACGTCTAGCATATTTTTTCACAATAGCAGGATCACTATAACTGACTCCTTGGAGTTCGCCACCATAGAATTCAACAGTTACACCTACTTGTTCGACACTATACTTTGATTCTGCCCTTCTAAAAGGAACATCGGCTCTAACAATTCCGTCTCCGTCTACCAAAACGACTGGAAATGTTTCAAAAAAAGTAGGCATACGGCGTACAAAAAGTTCACGCCCTTCTTTATCTCTAAAGATAGGGTGTCCTAACCATCCAACAGCTATTCCGTCCCCGTTGTCCATTGAGCCCGCTCTGAATAATCCCCCTTTTGCCGGATTATTGCCGATATAATCATAAAAGGCTAATTTTTCAGGAATTTTAGACCAAGCTTCTGATAAACTTTTATTTTCGGTTAACCCAGCACCAACTCTTCGATATATTTCTTGCTGGAAGTATCCCTGATCCCATTGATAACGAGTGGGACCAAACAATTCGATTGGAGTCGTTGCTGAACCATACCACATAGTTCCAGCAACAACAAAAGCTGCAAAAAAGACAGCAGCAATGCTACTGGACAGGACAGTTTCAATATTGCCCATACGTAATCCTTTGTATAAACGTTGGGGCGGACGGACACTAAGATGGAATAGGCCCGCTAATATGCCCAATGTCCCTGCTGCAATATGATGCGAGGCTATTCCTCCTGGAACAAAAGGATCAAAACCCTCCACACCCCACGATGGATTTACGGATTGTACTTTTCCCGTTAGTCCATAAGGATCGGAAACCCATATTCCAGGACCATACAAGCCGGTTACATGAAATGCACCAAAACTAAAGCAAGCCACCCCTGAGAGAAATAAATGAATTCCAAAGATCTTGGGCAAATCCAAAGAAGGTTTTCCTGTACGTTCATCACAAAATATTTCTAGATCCCAATATACCCAATGCCAAATAGCTGCCAAGAAGCACAAACCCGAAAATACAATATGTGCCCCAGCCACGCCTTCGTAACTCCAAATACCCGGATTCGTTATAGTCCCCCCTGTAATACTCCAACCAGCCCATGAATTAGTTATTCCTAAACGAGTCATGAAGGGTATAACAAACATACCTTGTCTCCACATTGGATCAAGAACCGGGTCAGAGGGATCAAAAATTGCTAATTCATAGAGAGCCATCGAACCGGCCCAACCAGAAACCAGAGCTGTATGCATTATATGGACAGAAAGCAACCGACCGGGATCATTCAATACGACGGTATGAACACGAAACCAAGGCAAACCCATGGAAATACCTCTTTATCAAAGATAATGATAGACATGTAACTTTATTGCATTGGAAAATACTATATGATGGATCCGCCCTCTATCAGTGGATTGAGATGATCTCGGAGCAAGGGTTCTTTTTGTTCTATTCTGTTGGTATTCTGTTAGTAATAATGAAACAATTATGTTCTTAGGAACAAAGAGAAGCAGATTTATTTTAACCCGATAAGTATCAATATGCAATGGGTTAATGTTATGCGCAAATGCATACTTGTTCATCATTAATTATAAGTACTTATATCGTAAGAATTTGACTTTCTTCGGATTCTTTTTGTCTTCTTTTATCTTTCTGAACTTTTCGAATCTACGGATAAAAATATGATAAGGTCCAATTGATTATGAAGACAAGAAACCCATTTTACGTTTCCATATCAAAGTGAAAAATTATAGTATACTTAATTCTTTTTTTCTTTCATTTAATGCCTATTGGTGTTCCAAGAGTACCTTTTCGAATTCCTGGAGAGGAATATTCAACTTGGGTTGACATATAGTGCGGCTTGTCCGATATCTTGGGTGATATGGTATTTCCCCGTTCTCTCCCCCGATCGAGATATCCTCTGTCTCACCCCAACAAAAAGATTGAATCATCCAAAATTTGGAGCGTGAAGTACAAAGATCCATTTTTGGGGAGTATTCAAAAATTAATATTATCAATAAAAATTAAAATAATTTATGGTTGGCTTGGTTCGACCAATCAAATGAAGTATCCAGGCTCCGTTTAGAAAAAACCAATCGGAAATTCTCTATCATTTTACTACGTGTATCATCAACAATTCCTATTAAATAGGAATCGTTTCAAATTCTTAATCCATCGAAAATAGTAAAAAAAAAATCATACGTCAAATATTTGGCGGACATGAAAGAATAAATTGTGAAAAAAAGGAAGGCGTAGTAACAAAACAAAAAGAAGTGGTATTATTAGGGGCATTTGCTTTGCCCTATCCCTATATTATTGCAAATCGAAATCGGGCAGATCTTTACCCGGAGTAGAGCATAAACCTAAAAAAATTGAAGAAGCCCATTCAGGAACAAGAAAATGACATCGTGATTTGGATATCGGTGAAACAATACATCAATGAAAAGTTAGTTCGATAAGAAGTTTAGCGAATTCTTTCATCATATTTTTTCTATATAGAAAATGTATATAGAAAATAAAAGGACTATAAAAATCTTTCAATAAAGATGGAAGAAGAAAAAGCGACTTCGTTAAAAATGAGAAAGAACCTGCTATGAAAAAGGAACTGGAATCTACAAATTGATTTTTTCCAGATTTTTTTGAACCGTATGCAGCAAAAGGTGCATGTACGGTTCCTAAGGGATATACCATTTGTTGATCCTAATCAACCGACTTTATCGAGAAAGATTACTTTTTTTAGGTCAAGGTGTTGATAGTGAGATCTCGAATCAACTTATTAGTCTGATGGTATATCTCAGTATAGAGAATGATACCAAAGATTTTTATCTATTTATAAACTCTCCTGGCGGATGGGTAATACCCGGAGTTGCTATTTTTGACACTATGCAATTTGTGCGACCCGATGTACAGACAATATGTATGGGATTAGCCGCCTCAATGGGATCTTTTATCCTGGTCGGAGGAGCGATTACCAAACGTCTAGCATTCCCCCACGCTTGGCGCCAATGAGTTTTTATTATTATTATTTGAGAGAAAAAAAAGAAAACTATGCCTTCGCCATATGACGAAATAGGAATAATATTAAGTAATAATCGCATGGCATTTTGAATTCGATATGATCACATTTTTGTATTCGTTTTAAATTAGATGATGTATCGAGAGAGTAGTATGAGATAAAGTAAAGTATTTCTGGTTTTATCTATCGGAAGTCCATATTCAGCGTCACAAACTATTTTTTGTTTTCACACCGGAGGAGGACTCTTATAATCTTCCGTATGTTTTATGTTGTGAAAGAGCACGAAAAAAAACAAGATTTTCTTTTTACTTATTTTATTTGATTGGATCAAAAAGAAACTTTGGGATTGCTGAATCACAGACAAATTTAAATATATATTAAAGCAACGGAGCCATCATAGTATTTTTTTAACTGGGAAAAATAAAGTAAGGGTGGTAATTGGAAAATTGAACGATTTGGATCTGATACTCTTTTTATTATCTTTCTTCAATGGAAGGTAAATAAAAAAAAATATAAAGTCAATTCCATTGTAGAGCCGTATGCAATGTGCAAAAAATGCCTGTACGGTTGTTCAATTCTATTTTTTTTCTTATTCTTTGCTTTGACTCATCATGAAAAATAGAGGAACTTTTTATGTCAATGTCATATCAGGGTAATGATCCATCAACCTGCTAGTTCTTATTTTGAGGCACAAACAGTAGAATTTATCCTGGAAGCGGAAGAACTACTGAAACTGCGCGAAACCCTTACACAGGTTTATGTACAAAGAACAGGGAAACCCTTATGGGTTGTATCCGAAGACATGGAAAGGGATGTGTTTATGTCAGCAACAGAAGCCCAAGCTCATGGAATTGTTGATCTTGTAGCAGTTGAATGAAATAGCAGGGATTTCACACAAATACCCATGATGATATTTTATCTTTATTACTGGTTTCAAAAATAAGATTAACTATAATAGAAGTAATTCATAATCATGCGGTTAGGATCGATCTAAACCAGCTCATTATGGATACGATTCCGCATGCCAACTATTAAACAAATTATTAGAAACACAAGACAGCCAATTCGAAATGTCACGAAATCCCCCGCTCTTGTGGAATGCCCTCAGCGCCGAGGAACATGTACTAAGGTGTATGTGCGACTCGTTCATCAGATCATAGTCTGGGACAAAATAAAAGATTTTCCAGTATCAATGATCGGTACCAGTGAATCGGATAGAAGAACTTCATTCACTATGCTACTACAAAAAAAATGGATAATATCCTTTTGTGTATGAAATTTATGGTTTTACGTTGGTGCAAATCCAATCACCTCAATTTAAGAAGATAAGAAGCAATCAATTCCCCATTGGTAGCAATTATGGTTATTCCATTAAGCGGGGGAAATCCTATTTAATAAAAGTAAAAAGATTTTGCTCTTACGCGTGCAAGAACGGACTAACAAGGTCAGCTACCTAGTTAATAAAAAAACTTCATAAAAATAAAATACCGTCACTAGATTATAGGTAGATCTCGTTGTGAAAGATCTATTATACTGGTAGATCATTCATAGGTAGAGCCAAAGAATGTGAACTGTACAAGTTACCAATAACCTTGATTCAATGAGGGGAAAGGGGGCTCCGGTATATCGAAGACCTCACCGTTTCATTTTTTTTTAATAAAAAGTAGCCATAGAAACGATGGAACCCACCACCATTAAAAAATATATATATCCATTTATAAACTCTTTTTTTTTTACACCGAATATAAATACAATTGTTTTTTCTTTTTGAGGTGAATCAATGCCTAGCAAAAAGAAAAAACAATGTCGTGGTTGGGAAGGTTATAGTAGCAAAAGCTGTTAGAATTTTTATTTTATACATTGGAAAAATATGTTTTGTTATTAAAAAAATAGACTGGAAGGGGGAAAAGAATAACTGAAAGAAATTCATTCGTTATTCATCAAAGTTTTTTAGTCAATGACCAGAATTAGACGAGGATATATAGCTCGGAGACGTAGAACAAAAATTCGTTTATTTGCATCAAGGTTTCGAGGGGCTCATTCAAGACTTACTCGAACGATTACTCAACAGAAAATAAGAGCTTTGGTTTCTACCCATCGGGATAGAGATCGAAAAAAAATATACTTTCGTAGTTTGTGGATCGCTCGGATAAACGCAGTAATTCGCGAGAATAGGGTATCCTATAGTTATAGTAAAATAATAAACGATCTGCACAAGAGGCAATTGCTTCTTAATCGTAAAATACTGGCGCAAATAGCTATATCAAATAGGAATTGTCTTGATATGATTTTCAATGAGATCATCATAAAAAATAAGGAGAGTGAAAAAATACGCCGGAATGATTTAACCGGAGTTCCCGGAGAAAAAACTCCGGGAAAAAAGTGAATTAGTTATTTAGTATGATAAAAAATAGGATCAAATCTGATAAAGGATTCAAAATGAACGAACACATTCAAAATTGATTTGGTTTTCGATTTTTTCTTACGACACTCCAATATGGATTCTCGAATAAGACAAAAAATCCGCGTTAGAGTTCGGATTGTAATTTTGATTCAATTCAAGAGGTCGCCTTATTTTATGGTTCAAGACCCTCTCATTTGTTGGTAGACTTAGCTCTTTCAAATTGTTTATCATTATTAAGAAAGGGTAACGAAGATAAAATACGAGCTTGTTTTATAGCAATAGTAATGAATCGTTGTTGTTTCAAGGTCAATCTATTCACTCGTCTAGATAATATTTTTCCTTGTTCACTAATAAATCGACTAATTAAACTCATGTTTCTATAATCAATTTGATCTCCCGATTGGATCGGGGGCAACCGCCTATGAAAAGATCGCGTGGATTTACGAAAAGGTCTTTTGGATTTATCCATAGTTTTTTTCCATCCCGAAAATCCTATTTCGGTCAGATGAAAATGAATTGAAGAAATAGGATTTTCTTATATTTGGTATAACATTATCTTATTATTGATGTCATTTTGTCCGTTTATTTGACAGGATGACACACAAGCCCTTATATATAATCTATTTATACCTCCCCATGAATCAATTGTATGAAAAAATAGGACATAAATTTATCAATTCTAATCGACTAGGCGTCGTATTGTGTCGATTTTTTTGAGTCATATATCTGGAAACACCCGTTGATTACTTATAACACCCTTTCGGACACAACTGGTACATTCCAAAATAACCGTTCTTCGGGCTTTACCACCTTTGGCCATGAACCTCCCTCCTTTGAATTCTTGATTCACTCAACTCTTCTATTTTCAATCCGAAACGAAGAAAGGAACAAAAAAAGAGAAGTTACTAACTCGAAATCCTAAAATATCTCAAGAGAAGAGATATTAAATAAAATAATACACATTTCCGTTCCTCTATGAAAATCGAGCCTGAACCCAAATTTCGTTAAAGTTGAACTGTTATTCTTTCCTCCCTTCTTTTTTTCACAAACGAAAGGGAATAAAGGGAGAAAATGAGGGGGGGGGGGGGGGGAGAGGAATTGTATCTCTAATCTTCACTCCTTTCCATGTCAATAACTCAAATGAAAAAAAGGGAATATCAACGCATCCGGGAAAAAACGATTGATCTCTATTAATAGACCCGCTAAAGATCCAAACCATAGCATACTTAGTACCGGTGCCGTGGAAAGATAAGTTTGTAGATCTCGCATTGAAAATCCTCCTTTTTATTATTGTGAAATACATATATAGTCATATGAATCATCAGATATATATTCATTAAGGACCGTGCTTGTATTGATACGCGGAATCCCTAATTCAAATTGAAATGTACAATGATCCGGGATCCGGTAGATTAAATTGATTTCTCTTAAAAATCTGTCCCTTTATTCCTGAACATTCCTGAAAACTATTCTTTTTTTTACAGTGTTTCATTATGTAATATGTGTCTTTGATGTTATTTTATATACATAATGAAATGAGACCAAAAACAACAAAGAAGAAAGATTGTTATATCACAATGGAAGAAATAATTATATGGAAAAGAAAAGACAGGGATTCTCTACAATGACACTGTAGACCAATTGAAAGGGATGTAGCGCAGCTTGGTAGCGCATTTGTTTTGGGTACAAAATGTCACAGGTTCAAATCCTGTCATCCCTACTCCTTTGATTATTACTTTTTCTATGATCTATGAGCAGCAAGTGA